TGGTTCTATTCTTTTTTTTTTTATTCCATTTACTTTACTGGAATAAAAAAAAAAAAAGAAAGAATAAAATAATTAAGAAATGACACTCGGATTCTATTCTATTCTGTATGATAGGAATAGAAATTGCCTTTATTATGATTGTTCTTGAAACAACAACAATCATTTTTTTCTATGATTCATTGGAACAAAAATGAAAGACCCGGCCCGGTCAGGACCGGGGGCCGCGCTGTGGAAGTAAAAGTAAAAAAGGATCTTGCAGACGAAAGCAAAGAGGTACTCTTTTTTTATTATTTATTTAATTTTAATTTATATATTTATTATTACTTTCTATTTACTATTTATTAATTCTATAATTTTTTTATATAAGAAATTCATTGCTATATAATTTATAGTTTATAGTTTATATAATATATAATATTCTTGGGGCATTAGGTGGTTATATATCTAAATTTATATTCATTGGAATAGTGGAGTTGAGATATCGCTTTCGAGCCCTTACTTTACCTAAATGAAATCACTGATTTTTATTTTCTATATTTTTTTTTCTATTTTTCTATGTCTCTATAATTAGATATCTATATAATAATTATATACTGAATAATAAAGAGGTATAAAGAGAGGGCCCTTTTTCAAGCCTTACTGTTTTTGTGTAATATAATCTAGTAATTATCCTTTTTCTTTCAATTTGGGGAGATGGCTGAGTGGACTAAAGCGTCGGATTGCTAATCCGTTGTACGGGTTTTTCGTACCGAGGGTTCGAATCCCTCTCTTTCCGCTTTAGTCAATGACTTGGTATTTTTTCTTTATCTTTCAATTTCTCTTTCAACGAGTCTTTTTTTTTATTTCATTTTAATTAATAGTTAAAAATGTGGAATAAATAAAATCCTAAGAACATTTTAAAATCAAGCAAGGAAAACAGAAAATTGTTATTTTTTATTCTTCACTCTTCACGTCCAGGATTCCGTCCTGGATCATTAGATAGGAATCCGAAGATAAAGAGAGAAACAAAGAATACCACTACTGTGTAAACAAATAGTTTAAGAGTAAGCATTACACAATCTCCAAGATCATTTTTTTTGGAAAAAAAAAGATAATAGATTCTCCATTTTTATACCACTTATTTTGACACCACGAAATTATTTTTCTAAATCTATAGAAATAAAAAAGAATTTTAAGAAATTCATTTGTAATAAGAGTCAAGTCTTTCATTACTAAAAGCTTTTTCATACCCGCAATTAGATATTGCGGAGGAATCTACTAGGTTCTTTCACTGTAAAAAAGGGTCCGAATGAGGAACTGGGGGGAGCCCAGACTTATTGTGGCGATCCAAGAATTTCATTATTTGAATCGAAGGGTTATACTATAAGACTTATCTGATCTTATGAATTGTTAGAATTTTTTTTTTAAGAATAAATCATGAATTTTTCTAGGACCTTATTAAAGATCTCATCGAAAACTTACAGCAGCTTGCCAAACAAAAGCTAAGAGAAAAAAGAGCAAAGGTATTACTGGCATAAAATCTACGATTGGATTCAAAAAAGCATAAGCCTCGGGCAATTTTGAGAAGAAAAAACTACTTGAAGAAAGAGCAGAATTAAGACAAATACAGATCAAACTAAAGATATTAAGCATAACAAACATTTTTTTCTTTGTTCTTGAAGATAATTGTATTTATTTTGATTGAGTTATTAATATGATGAGTTCTTAATATGAGTTATTATAATCTTATTTTTTTTTTTGAATTAACCCAATCAAAAATCCTTCAATTCTCAAATCAAAAGAGAATAGACAAAACCATACTTTCATACAATATCTTAATTGAATTGTATGTAATGATCAATAAATGTCGTTTAATTCTCTATCTAAATGTCTCAAAATCCTAGCAACACTCTAATCTATTCTATATAGATTTGGACTAGAATTGACGAAGAACTACTATCAATATTAGTCTTTATTAATGTCGAATAGAAATTTAAAATGGGGCGTGGCCAAGTGGTAAGGCAACGGGTTTTGGTCCCGGTATTCGGAGGTTCGAATCCTTCCGTCCCAGAGCATACCTATTATATTATATATATCATATCAGAATATAGATTTTCTATTTTATATCAGAATAAAAGAAAGATTGCCCTTTTTTAAACAACCTTATTTTTTTTTTAAGAGTAGAATAAGATTGGTTATAATCTGATTTTGCTTTCCTATAATGATTAATTCTTATATGAATTATATCTTTTTCAAAAATCAAAAATCGAATCGTGTTCAAATAACACACAGATGAAATTGAATCTATTTGTATACAGGTAAGAGGTAAGATGAGAGCATAGATTAAATCATATTTCTATTTAATAAGTTAGTTCTTCATAAAATAAAAATACGAGCCATGATTTAATCTGTACTTGTTTTAATTTACATTTATACAAAATAGTAATAGTCTGGAACACTCTAATAGGATTCTTTTTTTATTTAGGATTCATCATCTTCATAGAATTGACGCAGTAGATAGTAGTTAAACGTCAATGTAAAATACCAATTTCAATATATGCGGCTGTCTGAATTTCATTAAAAAAAAAATCAAGTTACATACGTAACATATGTCTTTTCTTTGAACCCCGTCTTTAAGTATTTTGTGTTTTCTTTTATGAAAAATTGTAAATATATGATATGTACCAATTGAGACAAAGTGTATTCATACATCTTAGTCGCTTTTCCTTAGGAAATAATTGCAGCCGGATTATTGACTCCAAGTCAAATAAACTACGCAGAAAGGAAGCGAAGGCTTATATATATGTATTGTTATCGTTCTATTTCTTCTATTTCATTGATTCATTGAAAACTTTATTTTATTTCAATTGAGTTTTGTGACAATAGATTTGTTATCCCTAAATTTAAAATATTTAACTTTACCCTTTAACATAGAATGTTTCTAATTACTTTCAAAGATATTTGTTTAGTCTACCTGATAGGTATGGGGATCCTCTTTTAATTATGATTTATCAAAAAGAATAACAACCCAAAGCCTCTATTCTATCAGTCTTTATCCACCACCTCGTGAAAAACAAAAAGAATTTACATTTTTTTTTATGGTTTAATCCGAATATGAATTTTTCTCTATTATTATCAAAATGCGATTTTTACTGTAAAGCCTTATTCAAATAATGTAATGATAGTGAAATAGGAAATTTTTCAATCAATTAAATATTTTTAATAATGTCTTATGAGTCCTTGGTACTCGAAGAAGTGTGAAATTGGTGAATCTATTTTAGCAAGTCACCTCAAGATGCAGATTAAAAAAAACTTATTTGTGTTATTTATTAGTTCAATTTTTTTATATTCTAATATTTAGATTATAATTCTAAAGAAAAAATAAAATAATATATTAAAAAAATATTTATTATATTTCTATATATTATTTATTATATATATTATATGGGGTTAAATTTAATTCGTGCTGATACTTCTTGAGAAATTACCCATTCATAAAAGTATGGATTACTATGTACCGAACGAACCAATGATTATTCATGAGTCCATAATGGAATCAATTACATACGGTTTACAGCAACCTACTAGGAAATGTTATGGTAAAACTTCGTTTAAAACGATGTGGTAAAAAGCAACGTGCGACTTGAGGGATATGGTCGTCTGTGGATTCTTACATCCATCATTTTCTTTTTATATTAATTAGATAGGAATGAGGGTGCTCTTGGCTCGACATCGTTTGTTCTGTTTCACTAGAACCCTCCTTTTTGAGGTCGGGGGTTGGGATGTAAATAGTACATGATCTTAATGGAGCTCGAGTAAAAAAAAGTATTGATTCATTTTTTAAGGGAACGGATCTAGGGTTAGTGTTAATTAATAAGTTGAAACAGCTTCGTAAGTATATTTTCCATATAAAAATTGAAAGGATCCCATTTTAAAATTTATAAGTAAAACTCTTTCGATTAAAAGTGTATCGCGCAGGAATCAAATCGACCATTTGTATGATTTTTTGATAAAAAGAAATCACAAAAAGGGTATGTTGCTGACGTTTTTTGAAACGATTAAAAATCACCGAAGTAATGTCTAAACCCAATGATTCAAAGAAACGATAAAGAATCCTGGAACAAGGAAATACCACTTTCAGTTGTCTCAATAAATAGATTCTAATTAAGAATCAAAATAGATTCTAAAGACAAAAAAGGTGCGTGGTTAGAGATCGCTCAATAAACGAAATACCTAAAGTAAAGGGTTTCCTTGGGTTATTAGCGAGTTATCCAACTTGAGTTATGAGGATGCGAATACAAATGATTTTATTTTCTTTTTCGGATAAGAATAAGGAATAATAAAAAGTACTTAACTCATATTTAATTGATTTGATTATTTTATGGATCCATTTGACATTACTAATTAAAAATTTCAAATTCGATCCGTAGACATAATTTCGAATTTTCTTGAGCCGTATGAGGAGAAAACCTCTTATACGTTTCTAGGGGGGGTATTATTCATCTACATCTATCCCAATGGGTGGTTTATCGAATCGTTGCAATTGATGCTCGATGCCGAAGAGAAGGAAGAGCTCTTCGGAAAGTGGGCTTTTATGATCCGCTAAAGAATCAAACCTATTTAAATGTTCCTGCTATTCTATATTTCCTTGAAAGGGGCGCTCAACCTACGGGAACTGTTCATGATATTTCGAAGAAGGCAGGAGTTTTTATGGAACTTTGCCTTAATCAACAGATTAAATTCAATTAATGAATAGAACAAAAGAGGGGGGGGGCGGTAGTATATAAAAGGTTATATAAAGTTATATAAGCCCCCTCTTTTGTTCTATTCATACCTATTTATTATTACTACCAAAAAATGTCTACTACTAAAAAATGTCGTCTTCTATAACGACAAAAATTTATTTTTATTTTAGTGATAGAAATTCATTTAATTTAAGACAGATGAAAAAAAGATCAAATGAATAACCGAAGTAGTTGGATTTCTAAATCCAAAATATTTACATTAGTGCCAATTCAATACAAGTCATTAGTTTTTTCTTTATTTGTATAATTTATATTTTATTATATTAATTCAATATTTAATTTTTTTTTATTTTAATTTATGGTTCTCCACATTGTGTTCTTTTCTTAAGATTTACATTCATATTGACAACAGTGTATCAAACAAATATAATCCGATCATGAATAAATGTATCTATTTCCCTCTGTTCCATCTATGGACTTGGTTTTTTTATTTTACTTTATTTAAACGATGGATTCGTCGGATTTGCTGGGATACGAGAAGCCTTTATTTATTTATTATTTATTTTATTGAAAAAAAAAACGGATAAGATAATAATGGATAAGATACGAACTAAATCCGTGGTAGTACATCAATTTTGACTTAATCCATATCCTTATCTTAATCTAGATTCTTATTTTAGAAGTCAGTGTATTTGCATCTAATATGTTCATTATTTTTTTTATGTTCAGAATCGATTAGCAATATTTTTGCTATTTTACTATTTGGATTTCGGTGTGCAATTAAATCTAATTTTTTATTCCGATTGGATCTACACATTTTTTTTTGGGGGGGGGGGGGGGTTGCTAACTCAACGGTAGAGTACTCGGCTTTTAAGTGCGACTGGCAACTTTTACACATTTGTATGAAGCAACGTCTTCGTCGATACTATCTCTAGAGCTTGTAAGACCGCGACTGATCCTCAAAGGAATGAATGGAAAAAGCAGCATGTCGTATCAATGTGGAATTCTGAGAATATTTTATTCTTAGCGGATCGGTTCAAAACTTTGTTTAAATTCTTGACGAAAAAAAATAAAATAAAATGAAATTTTGGGTTAAGTGAATAAATGGATAGAGCCCTATGGCTCCAATTATAGGTAAACAAAAAAAAAGAAACGAGCTTCTGTTCTTAATTTGAACGATTACCCGATCTAATTAAACGTTAAAAATAGATTAGTCCTTGATGCGGGAAATGCTTTTCCCATAAGTGGATCATCGATTTATTTTTAAATCCTAATTATTAGTAGCTATTCTCCATTAGAGTGTGGGGGTAAATGTGTAGAAAAAGCAGTCTATTGATAAAGATAAAAATCCTTTTTTTCCAAAATCAAAAGAGCGATTGGGTTGAACAAATAAAGGATTTCTAACCATCTTGTTATCCTCGAATGAACATAAACCAATTAAATTAGATGGAAAAGGAGAGGCTAAAGAGTCCGTCGATCAGTCTTATCTGGTTCCGGGGTATATATCTATTTATTTCTTACTATAATATCCTGTTTTGACTGTATCGTACTATGTGTCATTTAATAACCCAAAAGAAATCCCTTATCTCCATCTAATTTTAAATGGGGGAATTTCAAGGATATTTAGAACTCGATAGATTTCGGCAACATGACTTCCTATACCCACTTATCTTTCGGGAATATAGTTATGCACTTGCTCATGGTCATGGTTTAAATAGATACATGTTGTTGGAAAATATAGGTTATGATAATAAATCTAGTTTACTGATTGTAAAACGCTTAATTACTACAATGTATCAACAGAATTATTTGATAATTTCTGCTAATGATTCTAAACAAAATCCTTTTTTTGGGTACAACAAGAATTTGCATTCTAAAATTCTATCAGAAGGATTTGCAATCATTGTGGAAATTCCATTTTATCTACGATTAATATCTTCTTTAGAAGGGGCAGAAATCGTAAGATTTTACAATTTACGATCCATTCATTCAATATTTCCCTTTTTAGAGGAAAAGTTCCCACATTTAAATTATTCGGCGGATATACTAATACCCTACCCTGCCCATCTGGAAATATTGGTTCAAACCCTTCGTTACCGGGTGAAAGATGCTTCTTATTTGCATTTATTGCGGTTCTTTCTTCATGAGTATTCTAATTGTAACAGTCTTATTATTACAAATAAATCTATTTCCATTTTTTCAAAAAGTAATCCGAGATTCTTTTTATTCCTATATAATTCTTATATATGTGAATACGAATCCATCTTCCTTTTTCTCCGTAACCAATCTTCTCATTTACGATTAACATCTTCTGGAGTCCTTTTTGAACGACTCTGTTTATATAGAAAAATAGAACATTTTGCCGAAGTCTTTGCTAATGATTTTCCGGTCATCCCATGCTTTCTCAAGGATCCTTTCATGCATTATGTTAGATATCAAGGAAAATCAATTCTGGCTTCCAAAGACACACCTCTTCTAATGAATAAATGGAAATCTTACCTTGTCAATTTATGGCAATGTCATTTTGATGTATGGTCTCACGCGGCAAGTATCCGTATAAACCAATTATCCAAGCATTCCCTCGATTTTTTGAGTTACTTTTCAAGTGTTCGACGAAATCCTGCAGTGGTGCGGAATCAAATGCTAGAAAATTCATTTCCACTAAAGAATGCTCCCAATAAACTCGATACAATAGTTCCAATTATTCCTCTGATTGGATCATTGGCTAAAGCGAAATTTTGTAACGCAGTAGGGCATCCAATTAGTAAGCTGACTC